GATTGAAAAAATCCATACTGATTAGTTATATATCATATATCAAGTTGTATTTTCTTATGTCATTAGGAAACCACCAAAATTTGGAGATTCAAATCCAAGAATCATTCATGCATTCTAAATCAATAGTTAATGGGTCCTATTTTCATAAAGTTGAATTTTGTATTTTGTGACTGAAAATCCACATTTGATTTTTCAATAGAAAGGTAAGAGAAAGTTTTGAACATTATGAATTTTTAGATAGACTCAATCGAAATTGAAAGGATGAATCAAACCCAATCAAAAGGGAAGAAGGATTAGGATTTCTTTGACTTTTAGGAAAAATTAAGGAAAACAGAACTCAAGGTGCAAGTACAATAAAAAAGCAGTTCAGTAATCCGGGAAAGTTTTCATCTATTTTTTATTTGTAGCATTTTGGCGACATGGCCGAGTGGTAAGGCAGAGGACTGCAAATCCTTTTTTCCCCAGTTCAAATCCGGGTGTCGCCTGATCAACAAAAAACTTTAAATCTCTTTTTTTCTTCTGTTGATATAATCCGCCGAATGATTCGCCAGCAGAAGCAGAGAAAGCAGACTGTTGATACTTGTTTGATTCTAAACACCTGGTCTGGGTGTTTTTCTAAAAAATTGTAAATATCCTTGCATATTTAGGCTTAGCTTTCAAGTAAATATTCGAATGCTAGAGGGGCTATCAAGACTTCGCAATTACCTTCTACTACAAATAAAAATTTTATATTATTAATCCATTGTATAATGACTGGACCTTGGATTAGATTGGAGAGCCCGATAGGAAATCGAAATAGTTGTGGAAGGGGGCGGAAGATACTTTATTATATACGAGGAACTCACAAAAATATCTCAGTGCTCAAGCATCCAATCAATTGAAATGAGGGTCAACAAAAAAAGAATAGGACCTATTATTCCTACATGTTCCATTAGTAACATTCCTTTGAGATGTTACTGCGGATTTTGCTTGGGTTTAATCTTTCCCGATTATAAATCATATAGGAATTTCTTATAAAATGAGCGAATTTATTGGATTGGTTTATTAATAGTCTTCGTTCTTTTTGACTCTGCGCCATTGATTCTACTATTATTAGTGAGGAATAATGGAACAATTCCTTTATATTTATAGAGATAGGGGACATAATTCATATGGATATAGTAAGTCTTGCTTGGGCTGCTTTAATGGTAGTCTTTACTTTTTCCCTTTCACTCGTAGTGTGGGGAAGGAGTGGACTCTAGGGGTCCTACTAATTGAGTTAAGGAAGCAAACTGTATCAATATCAATTGCTTTCTAGACGGTTCTGCAACACGTTTGGAACAAAATAAAAATATCTTCATTTTTAAATTCCATTGGACTCGACTGGAGTAATGGATTATAGGAATCATCCTCTTTCAATCAAAGAGCTATTTCAACGATTCCCATGTTTGTAGTTCACAAGGAAGAGGATCCCAGGAAATTTATTCGAAGCTAATTCTTCCTAAATTTTCTATTCCAATCAATGGCCTCTTCCTAGGTGATACTGAGGAGGGCCGGACCCTTTTTTTATTTGTTTCTCTCTTTACTGTTCAAAGAAGAAGTGGTTTTGTTAAGTGTATACGCACTTTGTATGAGAAAGAAAGGATATAAACATAGTGGTTGTCTAACGAGATACTATATAGAATAAGATCGTCAGGTGAGTCACATATTGCGCATTTACCGCTTTCAAATTTTTGAAATTGGATTTAGACTTTATCGACTTATTTCATATCATGGTTCAGGCGTTAAAAATCAGTGAGGTTTACTCTTCCTTTTCGATGCCCGTGGAACTACTGTCAATGGTTTACTTCTTGGGAATGTTAAAAAAAAGATTACTACGTGATTTTTTGAATATGCCTATATCTATCGCTTTTGCTTCATTGATTTGATTCTCTCAATAGATACCGAGATTCATATTGGAAATAAAAAATATAGTAATTCAAACTATAAGACATAGGAGTAATTCAGACTGATCAGAACAAATAGATATAGCAAATAAATGGAATTGGATGCTATGTCAATCCCATATATGGAATTGATATTCACATATATCAAGATAATATTGTAAATTGATATATAGATCCATATCAAATGCAACCTATATCTTTATTTTATTCCAGGGGGCAGTTTTATAACAACAATCTAACTAATAAATAGTATGGTAGAAAGAAATAGATGAACCTTTCTACCATACTATCTATTAGAATACTGCGGATTCTAGTCCACTCATTTCATTTAAGACATGAAATTGGAATCTTTTTCATTTTATTTCGTCAATTTTGGCTAAGAACTCAGAAGTCAAGTTTCATTCAAATTAGTTAATAATTAATCGTTTTGACTGACTGTTTTTACATAAATGATAAGTAGAAAAGCGGTAGGAACTAGAATAAATAGTGCAGTAGCAATAAATGCAAGAATATTTACTTCCATAATATCATCGGTTTTTTACTTCGCAATAACTCGGGATTTAATCCCATAGAGATTATAAATCTTTGGCCTGTAAATTCAATGAATGAATATTACCTCTCGATGATCTTGAATCAGATCAATATCATGAATAACAATATCTGAACTATCAAATCAATTCGTCGTCGAGAATTGAATAGTATAACATAGGAAGTTCTTTTATCCATACCGCCCCAAACTTGGATTGCTGACCCAATCCAAAATTCCTTTATTTATTTATCATTTTTTATTATCTGTTCTTTTTTTATCTCTAATCTATCTAGTTCCTTATTGTACAATCATCTGATGAAGTCTCATCAAATAGCTCTTCCACTTCCAGTCGTCACATAGTTACAAACCTAAACAAACAATAAAAGCTAAATGAAAAAAGAAAGGAGTTTAGAACGAAACTATTTTTGACTTGGAAGACAAATAAGTGTGATAAAGATGAGACCGTATAAAATGAATATTCATCAAATTTACGATTTTCCGATTTGTTCTTTCGTCGATGGGGCCTTAAAACAAAATGAAAAATAGGAAAAATGATTCATTCGCCTTTCTAAGAGGAGTAGGATCTTTGGTTGATCTGTCCTTCCCCCTCCTTTCTTCGTAGATTATTAGCCCCGGGACACCTATACCAAAAGCTCAGTGTGCAATTTGCATGAAATCTATTTTTCAACTTCAAACTAGTAAGTCAGGTTCCATAAATTCGTAGCCAGAAAAATAAATTTTTTTTTGTTTTTTCTGGAAAGTATTTTATTATATTCAATTTTGTATTGGACAAGAAAGGAATTCCCTTTGTGTATGCGCGCCTCAAAAAAGTATAGTACTCGATTCCATTACATGCATCAGGGGCAATCGAAAAAGCCAGCATTTCTTGGAATACTGACTATAATGCTACCAATAATTGGACTAATCCAACCGCATATGTCTTTCTCCTACCAAAAGGAAAGAAAAAAGAAATAAGGATTTCCCCTTTGCTTTGACAATGGAATTCTTCCCCCGGTCCCCTTCATAAAAAGGGAGAGATTTTTTGATATATTTATTGGATCCGTCGGGACTGACGGGGCTCGAACCCGCAGCTTCCGCCTTGACAGGGCGGTGCTCTGACCAATTGAACTACAATCCCAGGGAAATACGGGATCTAGCAGAAAATTTGATTCTTTTTTATCTCCGGATCGGGTATTTCTGAAGTACAAAGGGGGTTATATCATCTCATGGCGGATTGGCGAATTATTGGGCCGAGCTGGATTTGAACCAGCGTAGACATATTGCCAACGAATTTACAGTCCGTCCCCATTAACCGCTCGGGCATCGACCCAGGAAGAATCAATTTTCGACTTATTGGTAATCCATGATCAACTTCCTTTCGTAGTACCCTACCCCCAGGGGAATTCGAATCCCCGCTGCCTCCTTGAAAGAGAGATGTCCTAAACCACTAGACGATGGGGGCCTGCTTGACCAACGGCCATCATACTATGATCATAATATGATCAGTTTTTTGAAATTGTCAATATAATCGAATGGTTCTATCCGAGGGATCTTTCCCCCTTTCAGAATTGCATAGAATTGTTTTTTATTCGTCATTGACGAATTATTCATTAGAATCGACATTAGAAATCTAGTAGTAGTATTTTTTTTTGAATTATTTCAATTGAATTTATTTCTATTATTTTAGTTTAGATTATTTAGTATTTCTAATTTTATTTATCCATTTATAAATAAAAAAGCAAAAAAGTAATAAATACAAAAAATCGAAATAATAAGAAAGAGGAGGATTTTTCAGGGAATGATTGGTCTGTCAGAAAAGGAAAAAGGTGTGAAATTCGATTTCTTTCGCTTTCATTTGATTCATTGTTAAGACGATATATCCTTATCTCCCTCCCACCAAGACAGGAAATTAACAAACGAGAAATCTAGTAAGCGGCATCAAGCAGAAAATGATTTTTTCTCCAAGAATTTAGTTCAGGAGACAAGTGGAATCTCTTCATTCCATGATTCGATGAAATATCTTGAATTTTATGTTGAATTGCTAGGTGTATGTACATGTATCAATCAAGTGCATTTTGTTCTGGTGGGATCAATTCAATAAAAGAAAAAAGCAATTCGAGTCGGTCTTGAAACAATTCATTGCATTTTCTCCTTCTCCTAGGTAAATCCATTTTATTATTCAACAACGAGCTACTAGACACTATGTATCTACTCCACGTACTTAATGCATATATACTTATGTTTATAATATATGTACATATAGATATTTTATCCACATAGTGAATAATTCCGGAATTAAATAAAAAAGGCCCTTTTAACTCAGTGGTAGAGTAACGCCATGGTAAGGCGTAAGTCATCGGTTCAAATCCGATAAGGGGCTTTGTAAAACCCCAATCTAGTATTCATATTTGATGGGAGAATTGTATTTTTATTTGTAATAAAAAAAGTAACTAACTGGATAATACATTATCATTATACTTAGTTATAAAGTTGAACATTTGTTTAGTCAATTTTCATTAGTATGAATTTAGGAATAATGAAAAGTC